AGGTACCATCACCGGAAGAAAGAAGAATAGACTAAAGGAAGTCTTTCTAACCAACAGAAGCAGCCGTTGGAGCAGAAGTTTCCCCCTTCCCCCTAATGAGCAAGTAACCTCCCTTCTCCCCAAAGGTCGAGTGAGTCCCTACCTTCGATGCCCATTTGTTGATTAATCTGGGGTGGGTTCTGAATAAGAATAGAAAGACTAAGTTTACCCGGTCGATCTTAGAGTAAGGCTTTCCGTGAGGAAAGGGGGTTTGCATACTCGACTGCCAAGAAGAGGCGCCAAAGGTGAGCGCTCCTTTTACTCAAAATGACTAGTATCTCGCGTCATCAACTTCCATCTCCAGACCAAAAGGGCCTTCTCCCCAGCCCCGAAAGCTCACGTAATGCCTTATCGAGCCGGTCCAAATCATGCGTTTATGATCCCGGCATGCGGAGGGCAAGTACCTCTTGTCGCCCGATCTCAGTACATCTATATTAGGCTTACGGCACGCTTGAAATGAAAACAAGAAAAGCAGGTTCTGAAAGAAAGAAGCTAGGTCGGCTCATTTCTTGGTCACAATCTCCAGTGGACACTTGTGGACTCAGCGAGAACGCCTTAGTTAATGCAATAGAGTTGGTGATGATATCGAACTCCACGAATCCAATAAATGCTATAGGTAACAACAACTACAGGCCAAACCAGACTACTTAACAACGAGAAATCAAACTAGGAGATTAGCTTGCTTGCGAATCAACCACGGGGGAGTGAAACTTGCAACCATCGCAGAGAAGAATGAAAGAATGAAACCAAAAACAATTGCTCGATCATGACTTCCATAAGTGAGGGATGTGACCTAGAGAAGTGATTAAATCACAACATTCCACCATAAGGTAAACCAAATCCACCTCGATCTGACCGAAAGGCGGAAAACAAACAACTCTAGGGGAAAGAAGGTAGTTCGTTCGCTTCGTTCTCTACTTAGTATATTTCTTTAGTGGTCGTAGACCTACTTAAGTAGTTATGGTAGTTACGGTTCTTCGCTCTACCTTTGAAATGCATTCTCCACAACGTTTCAGATTCGCAAGCTCATCTCCGCGCGTATGACTCACTTCCTTTCAGTCCATGTCGATCAACCATCCTTATTTCTTTCTGTCTTTCTAGAAAGAGGGGTAAGTGGGCGCTTCTTCAATTTCGGTGTGAAAAATAAGGTGAGGGGCGTTTTTGTTGGAGCAGTTCTCGTTAGTTTGGCACTCTCTGAGTGAGTGTCTCCGTGGGGTTTTAGTATTGTGTTATGTAATGGACATTTTGTTATCAAATTTAGTTGTGTTTTCTATTTCTATGCCAGGGGTACTCGAAAGGGGTTCATATTTGTTAGCTAAGAGGGGTTTGCTCTTCTTTTCTTTGCTCTTGCCGGCCGCCCTTCTTTCTTGTGTTCTTGCTTGCTCGCTGGGAATGAAATGCGCAGCATGGAATGATAGGTTTCTTTGTTAAGCAAGATACAGCTTCGTATTGCTGCAAGCTATTGGGAGCCGTTTCCTCTTTTTTGCTCGTAACTGAGCTGAGTGAATAGATAACGTTTTACTGGCTAAGCAAGTCATAACTGCGTATTTCTTATAGTTTAGTGAAATGCTCTGGCATTCACGATTGCAGCTCGGTTCCTCATGTGCTGCGACAAATAGGGGTTCATATAGGGTCTTTGCGTAGTCTGCGCCAATCCCTGCGAAAGCACAAGCATCATTGTCTGATTCAGGAAAGAATAAGCTTTGTATTGCTTCGAGTGTAGTGAACGCTGCCCGGGAGGTTAGTGCGAACGGTTGAAGCAGCTTCTTTTAGAACCCACTATGTAATTAGCTGTTCCTGCCTTAGTTGTAGTTGTGGAAGCCGGGTCTTTCTATTTCTGTGTAGTGAAATGGTCTCTAAAACGGGCTCAGGACCGCGGGTAGCAGCTGTTGAAACAGAATTCATAGGCAGCAGCGCCAGATAAGTACTTCGCTAACCGCAGATAAGGACTTCTTCACAAAGTGGCACAAGTGCTCATAGAATGACTTTGCCTGTCTGAGATATCCTTTGATTCACCTACTTCAATCAGATCTGGCAAAAGCAGCTACAAGATAGGAGGAGTTAGAAGGTTCGGATTGATCAGAAGATTAGGGAGTAACTCACTTAGTGCTTATGCCAAGGAGTCGCTTCTAGTACATATCTCTTCCAAACCTTGATACGAAATAGCCCCCTCTTCTCTAACAAGTCTTTTTCGGGAGAACTGCATGCTCCACGAAGGGCGTAGACCGACCGATCAGTTGAATCAAAGTAATGCTTTCACCTTGCAGTCCCTGCGGTTCCACCACGGCATTCTGATTGGTAAGTTAAGTACGGTTCTGATCGGTGCATGTGAATAACCCTTTATTATTGAAAGTGGCATTTATTGAGTGCTTAGAAATAGAAAAAAGGCCTATTTCTGATGCCCACTTTCTGGTGACCTGAGCTTGCCTTGAGCCTTTACTTGCTTCTGAAGCAACCCCGCTGCTTGATCCGGCCGAGGGACATATAGTATAGTTCCACGATGCGCATTGACTTGTTTAGCTCTCTTTTGTAACAACAGGGAATTCCCTCGCTTGCTTCTTGGAAAATAGACGTTTCTGTCTTCCACCGGCCCATTATAAAGCTGGGGGTGAGTGGTTTACTTCTTCCTAGTGAACTGACTAAACCTACTTAATGGCTGGCTACTTCTGCCACTTTTAGGGCTCATTTGGGATACCTCAACTAAAGATATGTATCTCCGAAACAAGAAAAGAAAATTCATTCTTAGAGAACACCAAGCCTCCATATCCTCAACGGTTGGTTGCGCCCAAGAAAGACACACTCATTACAATGAAATCATGGAGATGTTTAAGAAAGTCCAAATAAATCTCCCATTACTTGATGCTATCAAGCAAATTCCTTAAATCCGCTCTTAGAGTTCGAGAAAAAAGCGCAGGCAAGTCAGCTAGCGGGGCAAAGAAAGGGTAAAAAGCCAGTTCCGTGCCTATAGTCATTCCTTTCTCTGGTAACAATCCGGTCTTCAGTCGGTGGTAGTAAAGGAAGGCTTTCTGTCCAATCAGCGCGGGCAAGCAAGTAGGAGTCCCAATGCTTTCGTCTCAGGCTAGAAACTATAGATTCTCATACGCTTGAACGGGATGAGTTTCAGTTTCCTTTTCTTACTTTAGTATTCGCTTCATCTTGACTTAGGAACATGGATTTGACCTCGAGCCGCTCTATTAGAATGGAATTCCAGGGCGCTTATCAACCGCATTTCTTCTATATTGTATACCTGAGTGACTTCTCGACCTTGTGTAAAAGAGATCAGTCTTCCTCGCCAATGAATGACTTCTTTTAAGCTAACCTTCCTTCTTCACCAATTAGTTACTTAATATTCTAGAAGTGGAGCACCTTGTATTTACTTAAAAGCTTGCCGGACTCAATCTATATCTATAGCACTAGCTAGCCTGCTTCCTTAAATCATGACGGTGGAGTGCCCGATGTGAGTCAAAGAGAGTGGTACAGTCACTACACGTTGTTAGCTGTCCCCAGTGCGTGCCGGCTTCCCTAATCAGAATTCATCCCAATCTTTCTGAAGGAAGTGTTCGAGTGGTGAAAGCTGAAAGATAAACTTCGAAAAGTACGATCTCTCTCTGGTATCCCACCTCTATCTGTCCCTAGTTGTTCGCAGGTGAATGAGAAACTGGTAATCCAAGTCGGAAGTCCTCAACAGGCAACGGTCCTCACCTCATCACTAAATATAGATTCTACGGTGAGCGAATCAAGTCATTTTAGAACGACTCTGGCGAATAAAATGCGATTTCAGTAATGCCAATATAATTCGTTTTGTTCAATCGGCAAGTCAATTCCTTCTTGCCTGCTTTGTCTCTGCTTGAAAGCTTCCGTGTTCAAGTGAACGGTCAGGGATTGAAAAGTCAAAGTCAACAAAGTGGAATGCATCATCCGAATCGAGGCAGAAGGCGTGGGGAAAGAAAGAGGTAATTGCTTGTCGTTTTCAACTCCCTCCTATAAGCCTTGGATTGGCTTTCTCAAGATAGGTTTGAAGTCGATTAGTCTAGTTAAGCTAATCCACTTCTTGAATCACATAAAGAGGTTCCTATCGGTCAAAGAAATGAGAATTCGTAGTTTGGTTGGCAGGGGACTTGGCCGTTCAGGATTGATCCTAGAAGGCCAACTTATAAGCGCATAAACTCATTTTTTCACGGTTCGGGTATTATCAGTCAATTGAATGTGTTTCCTAAGCTTTCTTCTAAGCCCAGTAACAAAACTTCTTTTCGAACTAGAAATAGATTAAATAGTCGAAACGGAAGCTATCGAGTAGCGCACCAGTAGTCTAAAAGGAAGGTTGTAGTAAGGAGATGCGCTCAAGCTGAAAAAGCTACGATTCTGCTTGAACGGTCCAGTCCTATTGTCTTTGTTCTGTGCGCCTGTGCCGGAAGTCTTTGACTGTTAATTCCTTCTTTCCTTTGAAGGAACTGTTCTAGTGTTGAAAGCCAAAGGAGAAAGATAAAATAGAGCTAGTTGTGAACCAGGAAAGTGATAAGACAGTTCGAGGGAGTAGTGAATCGGCCATTCCCACAAGGAAGAAAGTAAAGTAAGTAAGTAGCTCACCCCCAGCTTTATAATGGGCCGGTTTCGGTCCAATCCAATAATCTAAGTAGCGAACCAGAAGAAATTCCTGTAGTTGAATAGGCCTCGTTCGATAAGTTCAATCCTTTCAATATGTTATCTTTGCTTAGTCTCGCGAAGTAGGGGATTCCCGGATAGATACGATAGGCACGAAATGTAGAATAGCACGCCACGTTCTAAGCGCATAAACTTTCTCCCTGTCATGGTGTTAGCTCAGGTAGAACTCTTTCTCTCGGTTCCTGTATTTATGTAGTGAAGGGTGTGAAAAGGATAGAATCCAGCCGGGGAAGTAAATCTTCCAGATTGCCCTCACCACTTCAGTTCTCATAGAAGGAGAAGCTGTGAGCTAAGAAGAAGAAGGAAAGGTTCTATGTAATAAGAAGTTAGATTGATAGGAAGGTACTCGCGGGAAATGAACTCTAGTCAAGATGAAGTTGGTAGGTCCGGAGGGCGGGAACCAAAAGAAGAAGGGGGATCGATAGCCTATTGAAACTGGAGCAAGGAAGGACCTATCTGAAAGTGACTAGCTCGCTTTGAAACTGGAATTCTATAAGCAAGACCTATCTTCAAGAGTTCAGACTAGCTCGAGTTCAGTTCAACCGGGCTAAGGCGCGATTATGCTTTCGGTTACGACGTCCTTATTTCATTTCTTCTATAGAAAGATCTCCGTATTTGTATTTCTTCACCGCTGAAGCACCTGGAGTGAGGCAGTTAGTTTATTAACTGAGTTAGGAGTGAATGTGAGTGAAACTCCGCTGGAGTGAGGGGATTTATCGGAATCTCGTTCAGAGTGAGGAGTCAATGAAGGTTTGCTTGTGGTTCTATTGATAGGTGTTTGCAATGGGCTTTCGTCTCAGGCTCAGGTAGTTCAGTCTCCGGTGAAGTAGGGTTAGATCAGTCTCAGGGTCCGAAGGAGATAGAGTTATGGCATTTCTAGGGTTCGAAGACGGTACTATTGATTTCATCAATACCAAGCGGGACTTTCTTAATGGGACATTCGAGAAGGAGCTGGACAGAGGAATTCGATCTTCAGCTAAAGGTACTCGAGGGTAAGGAAAGCCGTATAGTGAGTCAAGCTCAATTGTAGTTCCCTTTCCCCTATATGTGCGATTAGATTACCTTTCTCATTTGCTTAGTCCCGCTCCGTCTGTCCTTTCTTCCGTCTCTATGTCTATTTCTCAATAGGCAGTGAATGAACAACTTCTTATATAAGGATTTCTCGTAAGCGAAGAAACTTCTTTTCTAACTGGGTGAAGGCACGATAGCTACTGAACTAATGGGTGAGGGTACGACACTACAAGGCAACGAAGTTAAGAATAAGTTCTTCTGGTAGTCAAGGAGCAGCCAAAGGAAGGTACTCTCGGGAAAATCCATGTGAATAAGGAATGAGATCAGCAGGGTTAGGGAAGGGAGGAATTTAATCTTCTTCTTGAAAGCTGAAGGAAGTGTAAACTGTTCGAACGGCCGGTACTTAGCAACGGAAGTAGGAGGAGATCGAGCTAATCAGTCTATGTTGCTCCCGCTCAGGAAAGAAGACAAATTCGACCGAAGACCCTAGAGACCGTTGACGACAGCAGGCCGGGAAGAATTAAAACCATTGGTTGATCTCTACTATATACATGCAGCTGAGTCAACATCTACAGGAATGCATGCAGTCGATCCCACAAAAATAATTTTATAATTTCCGCCTTTCATAATGATTGAAGTATGGAAGCATGGCTGAGAATGCATTCGATCGGACAAAGATGCGAAGTAAAAGAAAGAAAGTCGTTGTGAATAAATCGACTAAAATGGATTGATATTGGCACGATCCTACCTTAAATCAATCACTACAAGCAAAAGGAAGGTATGGGCCTAGGTAGGGATATTCGAATCGATCCAGCAGTCAGCAGACTTCATTCAACTCACTGTGAAAGCAAACCGGGGCAATCTGATCGGTATGAACCAACTAAGAAGGGGTTCGTTCTTCTTCCGGGTGTCCGCATCTCCACTTAATTGATTGACCTCGCAACCTTTCTTCACTTTCTTTGTTCAGAACCTCTCCCTACTGCGTAACCCCGCTTTGCATGGTTTACTTCTTCATTTCACTATCGTTCAGTGCCTTGCTTCTTCGACTTTTCGAATCAAAAGATCATGATTTCTACTGATTTCTATCCGGAAATGCGTGTACACCAAGTAAGGTCATTAAACCTATTTGCATGGGGCTTAAGCCCCGGCCTTTATGCCACTTAGGGACAACGAAGAAGCAACAACCAACAGCCAATAATCAACGGCCAATAACAGACAGGGAAGAACAACTACTTCCTTCTGTTCATACTACTTCCCAAGCAGCGCTCACCGGGATGAAATATTCCTCGTTTATCATCCGTCCACTGATAACAGATTATGTCTTTCAATGCATTCTCGTCAAAGAGCCTCGCTTCCCATAAAGCAGTTCTTTACTTACCGTTCATGTGCCACAACTGTGCCCCATTTACTCAATGCAAACGCGGCAAGGGTAGTTTACTTGCTCTTATGCAGCTAAGCAAGAAAGTCGATGAAACCGAAACAAAGCATAGGGCTCTTAGCTCAATCCATTGTCATCTAAAGCCCCGCCTCCCTTCTCCCCTACAGAGCTCTCATGCCAACACGTCACCCTCCGCGCCTCTCTCTACGGTCAAGAAGTTACCACCTTTCTTTCCGCCCCTCTCCCTTTTTATCAACTTTTGTTTCCCGTGGATCGCTCTTTCTATCGTTATCAATGGAATGCCCCTATTAGTAAAGCTTATGGGTTGCTATTGCGCTTCCCGTTCCCTTGTGTCATGATGGTTTACGGGCCCTTCACGAGCTCTGACACCAAACATTCAATTCAATAAA